TTAATAAAATTTTGTTTTGAACTGCTTTTTCTATTTTTTTTCTATAATGTCTAATATCTTTTTTACATCTTCTATGTGAAAATGTTCAATTTTGCTAAGGTCTTCTTGACTGTTATTCAAAAGATCCAATAATGTATGTATATTGGACTTTTTGAGACAATTATAGATTCTGGGAGGCAATTCTAATTGGTCAATAAAAATATATTGAAATGCTAGTTCTTTTTTGTTTTTTATTAGGTTAACTAATCTTTTATGAAAAGGAAAAAGGGGTAAAGTAACTTGCTGTTGATTGTTCTCTAAATAGAGCGTTTCTTCTTCTACATGTAGAAACGGAATAAATAAATTAATCAAATTCCGGGAGGCTTCATGAAGTGCTTCTTTAGGAGTTAAACTTCCATTTGTCCATATTTCTAGAAAAAGAATCTCTTGTTTTTCATTCCCATTTCCATAAGAATGAATACTATGATTTGCGTTTTGAACAGGCATGAATACAGCATCTATAGGATAACTTCGGTCTTCAAAGTTATTTGACATTTTTATACTATATCCGCGATTCCTCTCGAGTTTTAATTCAATACACAAATCTATTGGTTCCGTTAAGGTAGCTATATGCTGTGTATTATCAATGATTTCCACAGAGGGCGGTAAAATTATGTCTCGAGCAGTTATATATCCCGGACCTTGGGCACAAATAAGCGCGTTGCGCGTTCCATATAGATTACTTCTTAATACAATTTCGTTCAAATTCATTAAAATTTCATGTACCGATTCTTTAATACCTACTATGTTAGAATAATCATGTGGTATGTTCTCAGATTTTGCACGTGTAATACATGTTCCTTCTATTTCGCCAAGTAAAGCTCTTCGCATCGCAATGCCTATTGTGTCGGCTTGACCTTTCATAAGTGGAGACAGAATAAAGCGTCCATAATAAAGACGCTTACTGTCTCTTCTTGATTCAACACACTTCCACTGTAGTGTCCGAGTAGATACTTTGACTTTCTCTCGAACCATAGTAATTTTATTTGATCAGATGATTGAATCGTTTATTTCTCTTGAAACCCTTTCAGCCTTTATTTAGTTCTATACACGTCTTTTTTTAGGGGGTCTACAACCATTATGTGGCATAGGGGTCACATCTCGTACGAAACTTAAAAGTATACCGCTTCTACGAATAGCTCGTAATGCTGCATCTCTTCCCAGTCCAGGCCCTTTTATCCTTACTTCAGCTCGTTGCATACCTTGATCCACTACTGCTCGAATAGCATTTCCTGCTGCGGTTTGAGCAGCAAAAGGTGTTCCTCTTCTTGTACCCCTGAATCCACAAGTACCCGCGGAAGACCAAGAAATCACCCGACCCCGTACATCTGTAACGGTCACAATGGTATTGTTGAAACTTGCTTGAACATGAATAACTCCCTTTGGTATTCGACGTACATTTTTACGTGAACTACTACGTGTATTTTTACGTGAACCAATTCTTAATATAGGTTTTGCCATATTTTTTCATTTCACAAGAAATATATGGATATATCCATTTCATGTCAAAACGGACTTTTTTTTTTGCCAGCTCCTTGGAAGGGCCATTTCCTTTTCTTTATTTCCTTTAGTAAGATTATCCTTGTCTTTGTTTATGCCTCGGGTTGGAACAAATTACTATAATTCGTCCCCTCCTACGGATTAGTCGACACTTTTCACAAATTTTACGAACGGAAGCCCTTATTTTCATAGTTGTTATTCCTTAATTCTCTGAATATACTTATTGTTGGACGAAAAAAAGGTTTCTTGATATTTTTGAATCTTGAATTGTATCTTCGGGAAAGGAATGTTAAAAAAACCACTTACTCATTTGAATCCTTGTTATGGAGTCTAGAAAATGGCTATCCTCTGATTAACTTATACCTAAGAACTTCCTAAAATTTTTATCTTTTTCTCCTAAAGGTATACCTATACAAAAATATGTCGAATCTTTTCAGAAACATGACCTAAAATCAACCAAATCGTTAGTATCTAAACAAAATCGAACCATGCCGTTCGGAAATGATTTAGAACGAAAACTTTCATTAATTCATTGTTTTGTCTTTAATTTAATTTGAGCTAAAACATTCTCAACTTTTTTAGTAGGGGTGGTATTACACAACCCCCTTTTTTCACAAATGTTAAGTTCCGGATATCTAATTTTTATATTAGAAGGATTACCATATATAACACAAAATTTCTCCGCCGATTCTTTTTAGTCGAGCTTCTCGGTCTGTCATTATACCTTGAGAAGTGGAAAGGATTACAATTCCTATTCCGCCTAAAATTCGTGGAATTCGTTGAGAGTTAGAATAGATTCGTAGACCCGGTCGACTTATTCTCTTTAAATTTAAAATCGTTTTATAGGATTCTTTCTTATTTCGTCTATGTCTTAGGGTTAAAATCAAAAAGTATTGGTTGTTTTCGCGATGTTTCCTTACGTTTTCGATAAAACCCTCTCGTAAAAGTATTTTAACAATGCTTTCGGTGATGTTAGTCGATCCTATCCGAACGGTTCCTTTTCTATTCATGTCAGCATTTCGTATAGAGGTTATTATATCAGCAATCGTGTCTTTCCCCATGATAAGTTAAAATTCCTTAATTGTTCTATAATTTTGATATAATCAACATGTTTTTTTTCTTTTATTTATATTTATATATAGATATAGACGATTATATATTATCAATTATTAATATATAATTATTAAGGGTATATACGTGATACACAATCTATTAATTAATTTTATTTCAATACCTTTTTTTTAATACTAATTCTCGATATTTAGGCCTTATAATACCTCAGGAGCTAATGAAACTATTTTAGTAAAGTTTAATTGTCTCAATTCCCGGGGGATTGCCCCAAAAACTCGAGTTCCTTTTGGATTTCCTTCTTGATCAATGACAACTGCTGCATTGTCATCATATCGTATTATCGTCCCATTATTACGTTTGAGTTCTTTACAAGTACGTACAATTACAGCTCTGATCACTTCTGATCTTTCTAAAGGAGTATTCGGTATTGCTTCCTTGATTACAGCAACAATAACGTCACCAATATGAGCATAGCGGCGATTACTAGCTCCTATTATTCGAATACACATCAATTCTCGAGCCCCGCTGTTGTCTGCTACATTCAAATAGGTTTGTGGTTGAATCATATCATTTTTTTGTATCTATTCTTTTAATGCAAAGGACGAAGTAAAAAAATATTGTTTGTCAAAAAAAGAAAACTTATACTCTTTTTATCCTTAAATTTTATTTAGCTTTCTCATTCTATATTCCTATTCCGAAATAATGAATTGGGTTTTTATAGGCATTTTTGATGCCGCTATTGAAATAGCTTTTCTGGCTATATTTTCGGGTACACCACCCATTTCATAAAGGATTTTACCCGGTTTAACCACAGCTACCCAATACTCTGGGGATCCTTTCCCAGAACCCATACGCGTTTCCGCGGGTCTTACTGTAACTGGTTTGTCTGGAAATATACGTACCCAAATTTTTCCACCACGCCGTACATTTCGTGTCATCGCTCGTCGCCCTGCTTCTATTTGTCTAGATGTGATCCAAGCGGGTTCAAGTGTTTGAAGAGCATATCTGCCAAAACAAATACGATTCCCACGAGAAGATATTCCTTTTAGTCTTCCTCGATGTTGTTTACGAAATCTTGTTCTTTTTGGGTTATAGTTGATGGGTTTTTTCTAAATTCGAAATTCCATCTCTACTACAGAACTGAACGTGAGAGTTTCTTCTCATCCAGCTCCTCGCGAATAAAAGGACGAATTAAGATATAGATGTAGTTAAAATCCTAATTAATCATGGGATTTTTTGAAATTTAATCTTATCTCTTCTAAATTTGTGTATGTCTTTTTCGAAATAGAATATAATCCAAGATGAATTCTATTTCTATTTATTTAAAAATAATGGAATATCATTATTTCGAATGTAATTTTTGTTAGAGTTAGAATATTCTAACAAATCCTTATTTTTTTTATCTGTTTCATTTTTTTTCGTATTTTATTACTTTTTTTTTGCAAATAAAAAAAATTTTTTCGCCGGCGAATATTTACTCTTTCAATATCTATTTAAGTTTTATGTTTATCTCACTAGGTCTCAGAATCAAAATCAGAATAGATAATAAAGTTTCTGGTTTATTCCGCCATCCTGTCCAATGAATTACTAAGATTTATTTTTTAGTAGAATCCTCTATATTCATGGGTTCCGTCGTTCCCATCGCTTCTTGATTAATCATTAGGCCCGAATTCTACAATGGAGCTCTTACATGAAATTTTGAATTTCATTTTTTAATTTGTTTTTGAGTCAATTTTCTCAGTTTTTATTGGCTCAAGGCTCTTAATTTTTTGGTTTCGGAACAGATTTATCTAATTATTATGACTGAATCTGTATTGATGCTTTATTACATTGTTTTTCTTACAGTGACCTCATAGACTTTCCAAATTGGAATAATATATCATTAATATTCAATTTTTTCTCTCTTTCTTTCATCCTTCCATTTATCCGCATACTTTTCGATTACCTTTTATAACTTAGTAATCATCTGTCTTTATTATTTTTGTTTTTTTTTTTATTCAGTTGCTACAATGATATGATCAGTCTATCATATCTTGACTAAGTTTTTTGGATCCAGATAATGCGAAGCAATGAGTTGCTTAGGTTATTTATTAATGCTATAGTTATTAGTTGCTCCTATTAGGTAAGTTCTTTTTTTTTATCTTAATCTAATCGAATCCTAAACCAACGAGTCACACACTAAGCATAGCAATTATATCAAAGGAGTTTTGATGGAAATTTTTATTAAACCTTATAGAATTTCTGATTTTTTTCTTAAACATAAAAAAGAAGACTGCAATTTTTTTATTACTGTATAGTGTTATACTACATAGTTTTCGTTTTTTTATCGTTGGATAAAATGTAAAGACAAATAAAGTTTTTTATTCTTCATCTAAGAATATCCAAATTTT